CTCGTAGCCCTTCTGCTGCTTGTAGGCTTTTGGTTTCATGTTCTTTTCACTCCCCTCCCGGGGTTCTTTTCACCTTTCCCTCACGGTACTGGTTCACTATCGGTCATTCAGGAATATTTAGCCTTGCAAGGTGGTCCTTGCGGATTCACACGGAATTTCACGTGCTCCATGCTACTCGGGAAGCCGAAGGAGTGCTTACGTAAGCTTAGCACTATAAATAAAGAGTTAACTTCGACTACAAGACTATCACTTTCTTAGGTATAGGATTCAACTATTTCGTCACGGTAAATCTTTCTTTATTTAAATAGGCTAACCCCTAATCGGTCCCACAACCCTAACCAAGAGGTTAGTTTAGGCCAGGTCCCAGTTCGCTCGCCGCTACTAAGGGAATCGTTTTTACTTTTTTTTCCTCTGGGTACTAAGATGTTTCAGTTCCCCAGGTTTGCTCTTTCTTCCTTATGTATTCAGGAAGAAGTTCTATGGAGTTGCCTCATTCGGAAACCTCCGGATCAAAGCTTTTTGCCCGCTCCCCGGAGCGTATCGCCGGTCATCGCGTCCTTCATCGCTTCTGAATGCCAAGGTATCCCCCAAAAGCCCTTTCTTTCTTGAATCGAAAGACAAAAATTATGTAGCCAGATTATAAGTGTGGAGGTAAGCGGACTCGAACCGCTGACATCTGCCGTGCAAGGGCAGCGCTCTACCAGCTGAGCTATACCCCCAGCAGGGCTATTCTGGACTTGAACCAGAGACCTCACCCTTATCAGGGGTGTGCTCTAACCAACTGAGCTAATAGCCCTTCCTTGTTTATATTAAAATCGGCTTAAAAGCCGATAAAGGTCCAAATCAACCTACAAAAAAGTTTAAAAACTTATTCTTGTTAAAGGAGGTCATCCAGCCGCACCTTCCGGTACGGCTACCTTGTTACGACTTCACCTCGGTCACTAATTTTACCTTCGGCATCTCCTTCCTTACGGTTAGGATAACGACTTCGGGTACAACCAGCTTCCATGGTGTGACGGGCGGTGTGTACAAGGCCCGGGAACGGATTCACCGCTGTGTAGCTGACCAGCGATTACTAGCGATTCCACCTTCATGCAGGCGAGTTGCAGCCTGCAATCTGTACTTGGAATAAGTTTCAAAGATTAGCTTATCCTCGCGAATTTGCAACTTATTGTCTTACCCATTGTAGGACGTGTGTAGCCCAGGGTGTAAGGGGCATGATGACTTGACGTCGTCCTCACCTTCCTCCGGTTTGTCACCGGCAGTCTTTCTAGACAATAGAACTAAAAATAAGGGTTGCGCTCGTTGCGGGACTTAACCCAACATCTCACGACACGAGCTGACGACAGCCATGCACCACCTGTAGAAGCGGAATAAGGAATTCTTTTCAGAAAACCAACACTTCTAGCAAACCCTGGTAAGGTTCTTCGCGTTGCATCGAATTAAACCACATCCTCCACCGCTTGTGCGGGCCCCCGTCAATTCCTTTGAGTTTCACTCTTGCGAGCGTACTCCCCAGGCGGGATACTTAACGCGTTAGCTAAGATACTGAACGGGTTGATACGTCCAACATCGAGTATCCATCGTTTACGGCTAGGACTACTGGGGTATCTAATCCCATTTGCTCCCCTAGCTTTCGTCTCTGAGTGTCAGTAATAGCCCAGTAGAGTGCCTTCGCCATCGGTGTTCTTTCCAATATCTACGCATTTCACCGCTCCACTGGAAATTCCCTCTACCCCTACTATACTCAAGTCTTCTAGTTTCTACTGCAGATTTGAGGTTGAGCCTCAAGATTTAACAGTAGACTTAGAAAACCACCTGCAGACGCTTTACGCCCAGTAAATCCGGATAACACTTGCATCCCCCGTCTTACCGCGGCTGCTGGCACGGAGTTAGCCGATGCTTTCCACCTTAAGTACCGTCAGATCTTCTTCCTTAAGGTACCGAGGTTTACAACTCAGTAAGTCTTCATCCCTCACGCGGTATTGCTCTGTCAGGCTTTCGCCCATTGCAGAAAATTCCTCACTGCTGCCTCCCGTAGGAGTCTGGACCGTGTCTCAGTTCCAGTGTGGCTGATCGTCCTCTCAGACCAGCTACTGATCGTCGCCTTGGTAGGCCTTTACCCTACCAACTAGCTAATCAGCCGCGAGCTTCTCTTCAGGCAGAGGTAAGAGTCAGTATTACTTATCTCCTCTGTTTCACCCAGGGGCATATGGGGTTTTAGCGAATGTTTCCATCCGTTATCCCCCTCCTAAAGGCGAATTCTCACGTGTTACTCACCCGTCCGCCACTAAAATTAACCGAAGTTAATTTCCGTTCGACTTGCATGTGTAAGGCATACCGCCAGCGTTCATCCTGAGCCAGGATCAAACTCTCCGTAGTATTTCCTAGTTCTTTTTCCTTATCAACTTAGTTAAGACCTTTTTTATTTTTTTAAGTTACTAAGCTGTCTTGGTTTTAAGTATTGGAGAAACTCCACAGTTCTTACATTACTGGTGAGGGTATTGTTTTGTCAAGTGTTAAAATTTTATTTCCTATTTTTTTGTCAATTCTTTTAAAAACGGTTGACACTTTAGTAATCTTTGATTAAAATATTTCACAGTTAAGAATCTAAATAAATGTCACTTTAAAAACTTGAAAACAATATATAAAACAAAAACCCTTATGGGCAAATATATCCAATTTCGACGACTTTCTCTTAAAAAGTTGTCTAGTAGCTCTAATGTAAATAGTGTAACTATCAAAGAAAAAAAATTGGTAACAATTACAAACAATCTTATATCACTTATACTTACCTTTGATATGGCTGCTGATGAAAGTGTAAATAGTAAAGAACCTGAATCTATATCAGAATCAGAAGATAACGATCTACTTTATACAGTTGCTGGTAAATTAGTAGTGACGGCTTCGGATGTTGCTGAAGTTGTCGCATTGTGGACAGGTCTACCTGCAACTAACTTAACACGTGATCAGGCTGAACGTTTTCTTCATTTAGAACAAGATTTAGGTAATCATATTATTGGTCAAGAACGTGCTTTAGCTGTTGTAGCAAAATCTTTACGACGTTATGCTGCGGGCTTACGAAATCCAAAAAGACCTATAGGAAGCTTTTTGCTTTGTGGCCCCACAGGTGTAGGAAAAACAGAGTTGACCAAGCAATTAGCTGAGAATTTATTTGGTTCTCAAAAAGCGTTAATCCGTTTAGACATGTCTGAGTATATGGAAAAACACACTGTTGCGCGCTTAATAGGATCTCCTCCAGGTTATGTTGGATTCGAAGAAGGGGGCCAATTAACTGACGCTGTTCGAAGTCGACCTTACTGTATTGTACTTTTTGATGAAATTGAAAAAGCTCATCCAGACGTATATAATGTATTATTACAAATCTTAGATGATGGTATTTTATCGGATTCGTCAGGAAGGGTTGTGTCATTTCAAAATACACTTATCATGCTTACGTCAAATTTAGGGTCTCAAACGATCCTAGAATTTTGTGCACAAAAGCCAACTCGTACAATAGATGAAGAATCAATGCTTAAAAAATTAGTGACTCAAACACTTGGTTCAAAATTCCGACCTGAATTTTTAAATCGTTTAGATGATGTTGTAATTTTTCATCCCCTGTCACGTGATCACATTAGCGCGATCGCATTTTTGTTACTTGATGAGGTTGATGAAAGGCTGGCCCGTAAAGGTTTTCATCTTTTGGTTACAAGTCGATTATTAACTACTATCCGTCAAGAGGGTTTTAATTCTATGTACGGTGCAAGACCTTTACGTCGTGCAATTAGCAAGTGGGTAGAAGATCCTATTGCTGAAAAACTTTTACATGTTGAAGATGAGATAGAATTTGGAAGTAGTCTTCTTGTCGATGTTGAAGGTAATGATCCTGGTCTACCACAAGTTATGGTTTTACCCCCAGGCTTACGCGAAAAAATTCAAACTCGAAATAAAGATACAATAGATGTAATAACCTAGACTTTAACAATAGCTAAAGCTAATTAATTACTTTTTCTTGGTTTTCCCTTGGATACTATTTACATTTAGAACAATTGCTATGATCAAACCTCGTTTTGTCCTTTCTATTTTGCTTACTTTTTTACCGGCATTACCTTCGGTTGCAATTGAATTAGACGAAGCAACACGTACTGTTCGCTCCGATGTAAAAGGTACACAAGTAACGTTAACACCGGAACAAGTGAAAAGAGGCAAACGTCTTTTTAACTCTTCTTGTGGTATATGTCATGTTGGGGGATTAACAAAAACAAATCCAAACGTTGGTCTAGACCCGGAAGCTCTTAGTCTTGCAACACCTCCACGTGATAGTATTGAATCACTAGTGAACTATATGAAAAATCCTACTACTTACGATGGATTAGAGTCAATTGCCGAGATTCATCCAAGTATTAAGAGTGCAGATATTTATCCTAAAATGCGATCACTTAGTGAAGAGGACCTTGAAGCTATTGCTGGTCATATCTTAATCCAACCCAAAGTCGTTTCAGAAAAATGGGGCGGTGGTAAAATTTATTATTAATGTTTTCTGTTAATTTTTCAGGAGAGATCATGAAACCATATACTTTACGAATCCTTTCTCTTAGTCTTTGTCTACCTTTCTTAGTATCAACTGTATCGATTGCTGCTGACATTGAAAACGGAGAACGTATTTTTAGCGCGAACTGTTCCGCATGCCATGCTGGCGGTAACAATGTAATTATTCCAGAAAAAACTTTGAAGAAAGACGCTTTAGAAGCTAATGGAATGAACAGTGTAGACAAAATTACTTATCAAGTAACAAACGGTAAAAATGCAATGCCAGCTTTTGGTGGCCGCTTGGATGATAGCGATATTGAAGACGTGGCTAACTATGTATTATCACAATCAGAAAAAGGCTGGGACTAAGATCAATTAGTTTAATAAAAATTTAATACAAACAAGTGAGTACGAAAACTCCTTCCCCTTCTGGGATCGTGAGGGAGCATTTCATTCTCTGTGAAACTCTAATCTTGATTTTCACATTTCTCACCATTTTCTTTTGATTTCATCTACAAACGAAC